TTTTTATATTTTATATATAAAATTAAAGTTTACCTCTTTAAATTAAATGTGTGCTTTTTTCTTTATATAAATAAAATTTGAATTTATAATTTAAATTTTCAGTTGTTATTTATTTTTAATTAATATAAGTTATTTATTTTAATATATTACATTTAATTCAATATAGTATTATAAGGTTAATTTATTTAATTTAATTGATTATTTTAATGCATATATTTATCAAAAGCTGTAGCTACCTATTTTTTTAGTTTAGAAGAAATTATTATATAATAAAATATTTATGATATATAGATAAATATATTACATTATAAATATAGTATATAATTAATACAATTAATCTATTTAATATTATTTTAATAGTAATTTAATTATATATATTTAATTATATAATATTAATATCTATTTAAATACATTCTATTTAATATACTATAATTATATATTTATTAATATAACATTAATAATTGTATAAAAATACATATTGTATTAAATTACATATTGTATAAGATTAAATTATTTATATTATTTAATCTTTCTTTATTAAGAGTGAAAAGAAAGATTAAATAGAAAGATAATAATATATTTAATTTAACACAAGTACCATACCTATATGTATAAGTATATAATAAAGAAGTTTTTGTTGTTGTTCCAACGGAAGAAATATTCTAGATTTTTTTAGATTTTTTAGTGAAGTTTTTGTTTTTTTTTTCTTAATATTTTTGTTACTTTTTATTATTCTTTATTTATTCTTACTGTATATGTTTCATTTATTTTCTTAAAGTTTTATTCTTGCTTAAGAAGTTCACTTTTTCTTTGTATTATATATAAGTTTTGTTATGCTAAATGTTCTTTTTGTAGTGATTTAATTTAATTATCAAGTTATTTTGGAATTAGTAATTGGTTTAGTATTGGCATATTTCGTGCCAGCAGCCGCGGTTATACGATTGATGCAAGTGAATATTTTTGGTTATTATAGTTAATAGTATTAATGGGTTTTAATTGAAATTTATTAGGTGAAATTTTATTTTTTTAAATATCCCTTTTTTTGATTCTATGAAACTTGACTAGGAGACTAGGATTAGATACCCTATTATTTCAAGTGTAAAAATTTCTTACCAGGGTAGTATTAGTTATGGTCTTGAAACCCAAAGAATTTGGCGGTATTTTATTCCATTCAGGGGAACCTATCTCGTAATTGACAGTACACGATTTACTTTACTTAATTTATTTGTTTGTATATCTCCGTTATCAGAAGATCTTTTTGGAGTTAAAATTTTCTTGTTTTTTAATTAAAAATTATTTCAGGTCAAGGTGCAGCTTATAATTAAGATGATGATGGGTTACAATAAATTTTTGTTTAATATGGATTTAATTTTGAAATTTTTTAATGAAGGTGGATTTGATAGTAATTTAATTTATTTAATTTAATTGATATTGGCTCTAAAGTGTGTACACATCGCCCGTCGCTCTCATTATTAAAAATTAATTAATTTATTTTAGATTTATTTAATATGAGATAAGTCGTAACATAGTAGATGTACTGGAAAGTGTATCTAGTAAGTTTATCAAAGTAGTTCTTTTTAGTAAGGTATATCATTTACACTGATATTTTTTCTGTGCAATTCAGAATGCTTTGATTTGTCTAGAATATTATATTGGTTATTTTGTTTATTTAAGATTTTAATAGAAGTAATTTTATTGTTTTTTTGTCTTAGTAAATTTTATGGAAAAGATTATATTTATTATAGTTTATTAGTAATGTAATTGGATTATTAAATTTTTACAACATTTAAAAGTAGATTTAATTTTTTGTACCTTTTGTATCAGGGTTTATCAAAATTTTATTTTTTATTAATTAGTCTCGATTTAGGTTGATTTACAAATAGGTAATAGTTATTGTTTCATTAATATTATTTATTTATTTGTAGAAATGAAATGTTATTCGTTTCCTAATATATCTAGTTTCTTAAGAAAAAATTGAATTTTTTAATATTGATGTTTTTATTTAATTCTTTAATTAAAAATATTAATGTATTTATTCTTTAGGGGATAAGCTCTAAAGTTATTTCCTATAATTTATTAATCTTATATTATAATAATAATAGGCTTTAGACCAGCAATTTTTTTGATTACGTTTTAGTTCATTTTGTTTTTTTTTTTGATTTTTTAATTAATTTAGGTTTTTTATTAAGATAATTTATTTAATATTAGAATTTTTGTAATAATGATGTAATTAGTATATTTATTTTGTTTGAACTTTTGTTTTTGTTAATTTGTTATAAGGAACTAGGCAAAATTAATTTCCGCCTGTTTATCAAAAACATGTCTTCTTGATAATATTTTGAAGTCTAACCTGCTCACTGATAATATATTAAAGAGCCGCGGTATTTTGACCGTGCAAAGGTAGCATAATCATTAGTCTCTTAATTAGAGGCTGGAATGAATGGTTTGACGAGAAATTAACTGTCTCTTAATAAATTTTAGAATTTAACTTTTGAGTTAAAAGGCTTAAATATTTCTTTAGGACGAGAAGACCCTATAGATCTTGACATTTATATTTATATATTTTCTTTAGTTTATCTTTTTATATTAAATTTTAATGTTTTGTTGGGGTGACATGAAGAATAAATAAACTCTTCATTATTAAATCATTTATTTATGTTTATTTGATCCATAAGTTATGATCATAAGATTAAGTTACCTTAGGGATAACAGCGTAATTATTTTTGAGAGCTCATATCGACAAAATAGTTTGCGACCTCGATGTTGGATTAAGATTAACTTTAGGTGTAGTAGCTTAATGATTAGGTCTGTTCGACCTTTAAATTCTTACATGATCTGAGTTCAGACCGGCGTGAGCCAGGTCGGTTTCTATCCTAAGATAAAAATTAATCATATTAGTACGAAAGGACCATATGATTAAAATATTTTTTTATAATTGGTTAAAGTTAATTTACTATTTTGACAGATTAATGTGTTGAATTTAGAATTCATTTATGTAGATTTATTCTACAAATAGTATTGATATTATATGATTTTATTATATTTATTATAAATTTTTTGCTTTTAATTATTTGTGTTTTAATTAGAGTAGCTTTTTTAACTTTATTAGAACGAAAGGTATTAGGTTATATTCAAATTCGTAAAGGTCCAAATAAGGTAGGATTTTTAGGTATTCCTCAGCCTTTTAGTGATGCTATTAAATTAATTTGTAAGGAGCATCCTATTCCTTTTATGTCAAATTATTTTCTTTATTATTTTTGTCCTGTTTTTAATTTAATGATTTCTTTATTTATTTGGTGTGTTTTTCCTTATATAACTTATATGTGTTCATTTTCATATGGATTTTTATTTTTTCTTTGCTGTACTAGTTTGGGTGTATATACATTAATGTTTGCTGGTTGATCATCTAATTCTAATTATTCATTGCTTGGTTCATTACGATCTGTTGCTCAAACTATTTCTTATGAAGTAAGATTGGCTTTAATTATTTTATCTTTAATTATTTTAATTGGAAGTTTTAATATATATAATTTTATAGGTTTTCAGCTTTATTGTTGATTTATTGTTTTTTCTTTTCCTTTAGCTTTATCTTTTTTTGCTTCTTGTTTAGCTGAGACTAATCGTACTCCTTTTGATTTTGCTGAGGGTGAATCTGAATTGGTTTCAGGGTTTAATATTGAATATGGTGCGGGTGGTTTTACTTTAATTTTTTTAGCTGAATATACTAGAATCATTTTTATGAGAATGTTATTTTCATTGATTTTTTTAGGTGGTGATTTTTATTCTTTTTTATTTTTTATTAAGCTTTCTTTTATATCTTTTATTTTTATTTGGGTTCGTGGAACTTTACCTCGTTTTCGATATGATAAACTTATATATTTGGCTTGAAGGAGTTTTTTGCCTTTATCTTTAAATTTTTTATTTTTTTTTATTGGTTTAAGGGTTATATTGTTTTCTTTAATTTAGTTAAATTTTTTTAGAATATAAGTTAATAGAGTTTCTAGACTTCTAATCTTATGTTTTCAAAACATATGCTTTATTTTAAGCTAATTAACTTTATTTTTTAATTAATGAATCTCATATTTTTGCTATGTGGACGTTAGTTAAGAAGTATAAGAAATAGATTACTGTTAGAATTTGACCAGTTATAATATATGGTTCTTCAACTGGTCGTTTACCAATTCAGGTTAATAGACAAACTACTGTTACTATAATTCAAAATATAATTTGATTAATTGGGTAAAATTGATTACCTCGGAATTTTGTTTTATTATAAAATGGTAAGATTATTAAGATTCTAACTGAAAGAAATAAAGCAATAACTCCACCTAGTTTATTAGGAATTGATCGTAAAATTGCGTAGGCAAATAGAAAGTATCATTCTGGTTGAATATGGATAGGGGTTACTAATGGATTTGCTGGTACAAAATTATCTGGATCTCCTAGTATATAAGGGTTTAATAAGCATAGGGTAATTAATAATATTGTTATAATTACAAATGTAATTGAGTCCTTAAATGTAAAATAAGGATGAAAAGGAATTTTTTCAATATTTCTGTTTATACCAATTGGGTTATTTGACCCTGTTTGGTGTAAGAAGAATAAATGGATTGTCGCTATAGCAGCAATAATAAATGGTAATACAAAGTGGAATGTATAAAATCGGTTTAGAGTTGCATTGTCAACTGCAAATCCTCCCCATACTCATTGTACAAGTTCTGTTCCAATATAAGGAATTGCTGATAATAGATTTGTAATAACTGTTGCTCCTCAAAATGATATTTGTCCTCATGGTAAAACGTAACCTATAAATGCTGTTGCTATAACTATAAATAGAATAACTGTTCCAATTATTCATGTATTTATGTATATATATGATCCATAATATATTCCTCGTCCTACATGAAGATAAATACAAATGAAAAATATTGATGCTCCATTTGCATGTAGTGTTCGAATTAATCATCCATTATTTACTTCTCGACAAATATGAACTACTCTTCTAAAAGCTATTTCAATATTTGGCGTATAATGTATGGTTAAAAATAGTCCTGTGACAATTTGAATTATTAGACATAATCCTAATAATGATCCAAAATTTCATCAAAAAGAAATATTTGTTGGTGCAGGTAAATCAATTAATGAATTGTTGATAATTTTAATTAATGGATGTTTTAATCGTAAAGGTTTGTTCATTAGTTTTTTATTTTTCGAATAGGTCCTTGATTAATATTGGTGATTTTAACTACTGCTAATAATGCAATGAATAGATAGATTATTATTATTATTGTAATAAAAATTGTTGGTTTATTGTATAGTTTTATTAAGGATATAGTTATTTCTTGATAGTTTATTGTATATTTCATGTTTATTGTTTCTGTATTTTTAATTATGTCTATAAATATTGTTTTATTTAAAATACTTAAAATTAATGTTATGATTATAAATATTATTATAATAATTATTATGTTAATTGATTTAATTTTAAATATTTCGTTTGATGCAATTCTTGTAATATAAATGAATAACACTAATATACCACCAAGAAATGTTAAGAATAGAATATAAGATAATCAAAATCTTTCTATTATTATTCCTGTTATTAATCCAATTAAGATTGTTTGAATAATAATAATTAGTATTATTGATATTGGGTGACTTAATTGGATAAAATTAATGTTTATTAAATTTGATGCTGTTATAATTATTATTTTAATAATTTCAGGGGTTAGTTTATTAAAATGCCGGTTTTGGGGATCGAAGATAGAAATTTTTCTACCCCTGAAGTTTTAAAAGTGTTTTTCTTATTTTTGGTTTACAAGACCAATGTTTTTTATAAACTATTAAAACTAATGTTTATATTTTCTATGTTTACTTCTTTGTTAGTTTATTTTTCTGGTGTTTATATTTTTTCTTCTAAACGTAAACATTTATTAATGGTTTTGTTAAGATTAGAATATATGGTTCTTTCTTTATTTATATTACTTATTATTTTTTTACTTTCTTTTGATTATGATTATTTTTTTCCTATTGTTTTTTTAGTTTTTTCTGTTTGTGAAGGTGCTTTAGGACTTTCTATTTTAGTTTCAATAATTCGTTCTTATGGTAATGATTTCTTTAATTCTTTTTTTATATCATTATGTTAAAATATCTTTTTATAGTTTTGTTTTTGATCCCTATTTGTTTATTAAAAAATTGTTGATGGTTGGTTCATTCTTTATTGTTTTTATTGAGTTTTGTTTTTATAATTTTTGTTTATTCTTATTGTGATGTTAATATAATTAGATATTGCTTTGGTATTGATTATTTTTCTTTTGGTTTAATTTTATTAAGTTTTTGAATTTGTTCTTTAATGCTTACTGCTAGAAGTTCGGTTTATTTATTTTCTTATTATTCTAGTTTTTTTGTTTTTTTTGTTTTGTTATTATTAATTATATTATATTGTTCTTTTTCTAGATTAAGTTTATTATCTTTTTATATTTTTTTTGAGTCTAGATTAATTCCTACTTTATTTTTAATTTTAGGTTGGGGTTATCAACCTGAACGTTTACAAGCAGGTATTTATTTAATTTTTTATACTTTAGTTGCTAGACTGCCTTTATTACTTGTTTTGTTTAAGTTAAGTTTTATTTTAAATACTCTTTATTTTCCTTTATTAATTGATTGTGGTTCTTTTTATTTTATGTTTTATGTTTTTTCTTTATTTGCTTTCTTAGTTAAAATACCTATATTTTTATTTCATCTTTGGCTTCCCAAGGCTCATGTTGAGGCTCCAATTTCTGGTAGAATAATTCTTGCTGGTGTTTTATTAAAGTTAGGTGGTTATGGTATTTTTCGAATTATGAAGGTTATTTCTTATTTAGGTTTGAGGTTTAATTATTTTTGATTATCTCTTAGCTTGTTTGGTGGTGTTATTATTAGTTTTGTTTGTTTTCGACAGGTAGATTTAAAGTCTTTAATTGCTTATTCTTCTGTTGCTCATATAAGAATGGTAATTGGTGGATTAATAACTATAAATTGATGAGGTGTCACTGGTTCTCTTTCTTTAATAATTGGTCATGGTTTATGTTCTTCTGGTTTATTTTGTTTATCAAATATTATTTATGAGCGTTTGGGTAGACGAAGATTAATAATTAATAGGGGTATAATTAATTTAATACCTAGAATGTCTCTTTGATGATTTTTATTGAGATCATCAAATATGGCTGCTCCTCCTTCTTTAAATTTATTAGGTGAGTTTAGATTATTAAATAGAATTGTTTCATGATCTTCATATATAATTTTAATATTAGTTTTTTTATCTTTTTTTAGAGCTGTTTATACATTATATATATATTCTTATTCACAACATGGTTCTTATTATTCTGGTATTTATACTTGTTCATTTGGTTATTTTCGTGAATATCATCTTTTATTTTTACACTGATTCCCTCTTAATATTTTATGTTTAAAGGGTGAATATTTTTATTTTTAAGTAGCTTAAGTATTTTAATTTAAAATATTGTTTTGTGGAATCAATGATATGAAGTTTTTCATCTTAGGTCGTGAATTTATTTTCTATTTGTTCATTAAGTTTTTTTATTTTATTATTATCTAGAACTTTTGTTTTTTTATTGGGTATTTATTATTTAATATTTGATTATAGAATTTTTATTGAATGGGAACTTTTTAGTTTAAATAGTTCAATGGTAATTATAACTTTTATTTTTGATTGAATATCTTTAATTTTTATATCTTTTGTAATGTATATTTCTTCTTTGGTTATTTATTATAGAACTGACTATATACATGGTGAAAAGAATATTAATCGTTTTATTATGATTGTTTTAATATTTATTTTTTCTATAGCTCTTTTAATTATTAGTCCAAATTTAATTAGTATTTTATTGGGTTGAGATGGTTTAGGTTTAGTTTCTTATTGTTTAGTTATTTATTATCAAAATGTTAAATCTTATAATGCTGGTATGCTTACTGCTTTATCTAATCGTATTGGTGACGTTTCTATTTTAATTTCAATTGCTTGAATATTAAATTTTGGTGGATGAAATTATATTTATTATTATGATTTTATCATTGATTCTTTTGAAATAAAGGTTATTACTATATTAATTATTCTTGCTGCTATAACAAAAAGAGCTCAGATTCCATTTTCATCATGGCTTCCTGCTGCTATGGCAGCTCCTACTCCTGTTTCTGCTTTAGTTCATTCTTCAACTCTTGTTACTGCTGGTGTTTATTTGTTAATTCGTTTTAGTCCAATATTAATTTTATATAATTATTGTTGGTTCCTTTTATTAATTGGTTGTATAACAATATTTATATCTGGTCTTGGTGCGAATTTTGAATTTGATTTAAAAAAGATTATTGCTCTTTCTACTTTGAGTCAACTTGGTTTAATAATAAGAATTTTATCTATAGGATATTTTACTTTAGCCTTTTTTCATTTATTAACTCATGCTTTATTTAAGGCTTTATTATTTATATGTGCAGGTTCAATAATTCATAATTTAAAGGATTCTCAAGATATTCGTTTTATAGGTTCTATCGTAAATTTTATACCGTTAACTTCTGTTTGTTTTAATGTTTCTAGATTATCTTTGTGTGGTATACCTTTTTTAGCAGGTTTTTATTCTAAGGATTTAATTCTTGAGGTTGTTTGTTTAAGTTGAATTAATTTTTTAATTTTCTTTTTATATTTTTTTTCTACTGGTTTAACTGCATCATATTCTTTTCGTTTATTTTATTATTCTATATCTGGTGATAATAATTTTTGTTCTAGTTTTTCTTTTAATGATAGAAGTTATTATATTTCTTTTGGTATAATTGGTTTATTATTTATAGCTGTCTTTGGTGGTAGATTTTTATCTTGATTAATTTTTCCTATTCCTTATATGATTATTTTACCATGATATCTTAAGTTTATTACATTGTTTGTTGTTATTTTAGGTTCTTATTTTGGTTATAGTATTTCTAATATTGAGTTTTCTTACAATTTATTTTCTTTAAAATTTTTACCTTTTGTTAGATTTGCCGGTTCTATATGATTTATACCTTTTCTTTCAACAAGTTATATTAGATATACACCTTTAAAATTTGGTTATAATTCTTCTAAGTCTTTAGATTATGGTTGAGGTGAATTATTTGGTGGTCAAGGTATATATTTATTCTTTTTGTATTTAATTGATTTTATTCAGTCTTTATTTGATTCAAATTTTAAGGTTTATTTATTAACTTTTATTTTTTGAATATTTATTTTATTTATGTTATTTTTTATTTTTTACCTAAATAGCTTATTTAGAGTTTAACACTGAAGATGTTAAGGAAATATATATTATTTTTAGGTATATTTATAAATATTTATATATTATTTTTACAGTGAAAATGTAATGTTTTATTTAAACTATATAAATAAGAAATGTTAACGGAGTTTAACCGCTAATATAAAAAGTTAGCAGCTTTCATATTGACTTTACATTTCCTTAATTGGAACTTTAGTTCAATTATATTATTAACAGTAATATGCCTCTTTTTGGCTTCAATTAATTATTAATAAGGGCATTAGATGCCAATTTTCAGGTCGAAACTGAGTGCAATATTTCGCTTCTTATTAAATTAAGGTTGATTGACATTTCAATACTTTTTGATTGCAAACCAAATGTTATATTTAACTACAACCCTAATTTGCTCAATTTAAAGCTCCTTGTTTTCATTCATAATATAGTCCAATTAAAAGAATAAGAACAAAAAATATTGTAGATGCTGTTCATATTATAATATTTGATGTTTTTATAATAATTACAATTGGTAAAATTAATGCAATTTCTACGTCGAAAATTAAGAAGATAACTGCAATTAAAAAGAATTGTAATGAAAATGGTATACGTGCTGATCTTTTAGGATCAAATCCACATTCAAATGGTGATCTTTTTTCTCGGTCATTAATTGATTTTTTTGATAGGATTGATGCAATAATTATTACTAATATTGGTACAATAAATCTAATTATAATTCTTGAAATTAAAGTTATAATTATTTATCTTGATATTATCAAACTTTTTGATTGGAAGTCAAATGTACTAATTATACTAGAAAAATAATTATCTACCTCATCAGTAAATTGAGATATATAAAAATAGTCATACTACATCTACAAAGTGTCAGTATCATGCTGCTGCTTCAAATCCAAAGTGATGATTTGATGAGAATTGATTCATTAAGTGTCGTCTTAGACATGTTAATAAGAACATTGTTCCAATAATTACATGAAGTCCATGGAATCCTGTTGCAACAAAAAATGTTGATCCATATACAGCATCTGCAATTGTAAATGGTGCTTCTCAATATTCATATGCTTGAAGTATAGTAAAATATATTCCTAATAATACTGTAAAAAATAATCCTTGAGTTGCTTGTGAATGGTTTGATTCTATAATTCTATGATGAGCTCACGTTACTGTAACTCCTGATGCGAGTAAAATAGCTGTATTAAGTAGTGGAATTTGCATAGGGTTGAATGGTTGAATTCCTATTGGTGGTCATATTATTCCAAGTTCAATTGTTGGTGCTAGTCTTCTTCTAAAAAATGCTCAGAAAAATGATATAAAAAATAGTACTTCTGATGCAATAAATAAAATTATTCCTCATCGTAGTCCTATTGAAACAAGTTTTGTATGTAAACCTTGAAATCTTCCTTCTCGAACTACATCTCGTCATCATTGAATTATTGTCAGTATTGTAATTCTTATTCCGATGATAAGAAGGTTTATATTAAATAGATGAAATCATTTTGCTAATCCTGACACTATTACTATTGCTCCAATTGCTCCGGTTAATGGTCATGGTCTATAATCTACTATGTGAAATGGGTGATTTGAATGAGTTGTTAACATAAGTTTAATATACTTCTCTTGAATATAATGTTCTTAAAATTGAGAATACATATGCTTGAATTACAGCAACTGCAGATTCAAGAATTAAAAGAACTGTTTGACCAGTAATTAGAATTAATATAAATCTTACTGTTAATGATGGTCCTGTGTTTCCTAGTAAAGTTAAAAGTAAATGTCCTGCAATTATGTTAGCAGCTAATCGAACTGCTAATGTTCCAGGACGAATAATATTTCTAATTGTTTCAATTATTACTATAAATGATATAAGTGCTGTTGGTGTTCCTTGGGGAACTAAGTGTGTAAATATATGGTTGGTATTATTAATTCATCCAAATAATATAAATCTTATTCATATTGGTAGTGCAATTGTAAATGTTAATGTTATGTGTCTAGTTCTAGTAAAAATATAAGGAAATAGTCCTATAAAATTATTAAATATTATTATAATAAAAATTGAAATAAAAATAAATGTTGATCCATTAAATGAATTTATTCCTAACAAAGTTTTAAATTCATTATGTAAGTTTAGGTTTATTTTATTTCATAAAATATTAATCCGTGATGGTATTAATCAAAATATTGAAGGGATTAATAATAATCCTAAAAATGTTCTAGTTCAATTTAGTGATAAATTAAAGATATTAGTTGATGGATCAAATGTTGAAAATAGGTTTGTTATCATTTTCAATTTATGTTTTTTCCTTTAATTAATTTTTTTATTTTTTCTATTATGTTAGGTTTATATGAGAAGAAATTTAATTGATTAAATAAGATTAACGTGATAGAGAAAATAATAAATAGTGAAAATCATATTATAGGTGATATTTGTGGAATATAGATTTTATTCTTCATCAGAAGTAGACGTTAATTTACTATTATTTGGTTTAAGAGACCATTACTTACTTTCAGTCATCTGATGCTCAAGGTGTACTATTTTTAGTTATTTTAGATTGACATTCTAATGTTATATTTTAACTAACTCCTTAAAATATACTAGATATTCATTTAATAAATAATTTTATTGATGTTCTTTCAATTACGATTGGTATAAATCTATGATTTGCTCCACAAATTTCAGAGCATTGTCCAAAAAATAATCCAGGACGATTTATTGTGAATGCTCCTTGATTTAATCGTCCTGGGGTTGCATCAATTTTAATTCCTAAAGCTGGTACAGCTCATGAGTGGAGAACGTCTGATGCTCTTGTTAGTACTCGAACTTCTGTATTTATTGGTAAAATGGTTCGGTTGTCTACATCTAATAATCGAAATTCTTCAATTTCTAATTCTTTTTCTGGTTTTATGTATGTATCAAATTCTACATTTATAAAGTCTGAATATTCATAGCTTCAATATCATTGTCGTCCAATTGTTTTAATTGTAATTATAGCGTCAGTTGAGTCATCTAGTAAATATAATAATCGTAATGATGGTAATGCAATAAAAATTAATGTAATTGCTGGTAATGCTGTTCAAATTGTTTCGATTAAATGACCATGAAGTATATTTCGATTTGTGAAATTTATTAATAACATGTAACTTAATGAATAACCTACAATTGCTGTAATTAATAATAGTACAATTATTGTATGATCATGAAAGAATGATAGTTGTTCTATTAATGGTGAAGCTCTATCTTGTAATGATAAGTTTGATCATGTTGCCATTATATTATTTTCTAATAAAAGGTCAAACCTTTATTTTTAGAGCTTAAATCTATTGCACTAATCTGCCATATTAGAATTTATTAATTAATGGTAGTTCAGAGTATCTATGTTCTGCAGGTGGATTATTTTGTAATCATTCTGTTGATCTTCTTATATTAGTTCTAAATATAATTGTTCGATTTTTAATTATACTTTCTCATATAATTAAAATGAATATAATAATTCCAATAATTGAAATTGAAGATCCGATTCTTGAAATAACATTTCATGACGTGTAGGCGTCTGGATAATCAGAATATCGTCGTGGTATTCCTGCTAATCCAAGGAAGTGTTGAGGAAAGAATGTTATATTTACTCCAATAAATATAATGATGAATTGAATTTTTAATCATTTATTATTTATTGTTAGTCCTGTAAATAGGGGATATCATTGGATAATTCCTCCTATAATTGCAAATACTGCTCCTATAGAAAGTACATAGTGAAAATGTGCTACAACATAATAAGTATCATGGAGTACAATATCTAATGATGAATTGGCTAGAACTAGTCCTGTTAATCCTCCTATTGTAAATAGAAAAATAAATCCTAAAGCTCATAATAAAGGTGGATTAAATTTGAACTTAGTTCCATAAAGTGTTGCTAATCATCTGAATACTTTAATCCCTGTTGGCACTGCAATAATTATTGTTGCTGATGTAAAGTATGCTCGTGTATCAACATCCATTCCTACTGTAAATATATGATGTGCTCATACAATAAATCCTATTAGTCCAATTGAAAGTATAGCATAAATTATACCTAATGTTCCAAATGATTCAAGTTTTCCTCTTTCTTGACAAACGATATGGGAAATAATACCAAATCCTGGTAGAATTAAAATATATACTTCTGGATGTCCAAAGAATCAAAATAAGTGTTGATATAGAATTGGGTCTCCTCCTCCTGCAGGGTCAAAAAATGATGTATTAAGGTTTCGATCTGTTAAAAGTATAGTAATAGCTCCTGCTAGAACTGGTAATGATAAAAGTAAAAGTAATGCTGTAATAGCTACTGATCAAACAAATAAGGGTGTTTGATCTAAAGTTATTCTTTCTGATCGTATATTGATTGCTGTTGTAATAAAATTTACTGCTCCTAGAATTGATGAAATACCTGCTAGATGAAGAGAGAAAATTGCTAAATCAACTGATGCTCCTCCATGAGCAATTGCTCCTGCTAGTGGTGGATAGACTGTCCATCCTGTACCAACCCCTCTATCGACTATAGAAGATGAGATAAGTAAAATTAATGATGGTGGTAAAAGTCAAAATCTTATATTGTTTATTCGTGGGAATGCTATATCTGGTGCTCCAATTATTAATGGTACAAGTCAATTTCCAAATCCACCAATTATAATAGGTATAACCATGAAGAAAATTATAACAAATGCGTGTGCTGTAACAATTACATTATAAATTTGATCATCTCCAATTAATGATCCTGGTTGTCCTAATTCTGTACGAATAATTATTCTTATTGATGTTCCTACTATTCCAGCTCATGCTCCAAATATAAAATATAAAGTACCAATATCCTTATGGTTTGTTGAGAATATTCATTTTTTCGGTAAGATGTCTGAATTTAAGGTGATAGACTGTAAATCTATTTATGGAAGTTTTTCCTCTTACCAAGATTTAACTGGTTTGGTTTTATATTCAATTATGATTCTAGTCTGCAAATCTAGAGGTGTAAATTATTTTACTAAGGCCTAAAAGTTTACTTTTAATTATAACTTTGAAGGTTATTAGTTTTTTTAACTTAAGGCCTTAGTAAAATAAGATAATATTTGATGTGCAGATTAGTCCTAATATTGATACTATTGTTATGAAAGGTAATAATGTTTTTGATTTTTGATTTGTTATTTTTATTGATCATGAATTTTCAGTGTGTGATATAATAATTGCTGAAAATCTAATTCGTATATAGTAATACAGTGTAATAGTTGTTAGTGTAACTATAATTAGTATTAACGTTGTTATGTTATTATCGATTATTAATTGAATTACAATTCATTTTGGTAAAAATCCTAATATTGGTGGTAGACCACCAAGTGATAATAGTGATATAAGTATCATAAATTTAATTTCTGTTTTTATATTTCTTGCTAAGAAAACTTGGTTTAAAAAGAATAAATTTGTACTTTTGAAAAATGAAATTATGATTATATTAAGGATTACATAAATGTAAAAATACAATTCTCATGCATTTTCTCTAATAATTATTGCTCTAATTATCCATCCTAGATGACTAATTGATGAATATGCTATGATTTGTCGAATTGACGTTTGATTTAATCCTCCTATTGCCCCAATAGAAATTCTTATTAAGATCACCATGAATGTAAAAATTCTTATTCTAATGCAATAAGATATTGCTATTATTGGAGCAATTTTTTGTCAAGTTATCAATAAAAAACAATTTATTCATCTTGATGATCTTATTACTTCAGGTAATCAAAAATGGAATGGAGCAGCTCCAATTTTCAATATTATTCTTGATAAAACTATTGATGATGGAATTGTTTCTTTTTCTCATCAAATTGTATATTTTATTTGAATTAATAAAATTGAAATTAATAGCATTGTTGATGCTATTGCTTGAATAATGAAATATTTAATTGCTGATTCATTAATCATTATTTTTTTATTTCTTGTTAATATGGGAATAATGGATAGTAAGTTGATCTCAAGTCCTATTCAAATTCCTAATCAGGAATTTGATGAAATGGACAGGATCGTTCCTATCATCAACGATGATAGGAAGAGAAGTTTTATAGAGTTGTTGTTCATTAAAAAGGAGAGGATTTATGCCTCTATAAATGGGGTATGAACCCATTAGCTTAATTAGCTTACCTTTTTAAAATACATTTAAGTGTATGATGCACATTAGTTTTTGATACTAAAGGTGATAGTTTAATTCTATCTTATGTAATGAAGGTAAATTTATCTACTTTATTTATCCTATCAAGATAATCCTTTAGTCAGGCACTTCATT